TAGTAATATTATTTGATCAGATCATTGAATCGTTTATTTCTCTTGAAATCTCTTCAATGTTTATTTCTACACACGTCTTTTTTTAGGAGGTCTACAGCCATTATGTGGCATAGGGGTTACATCCCGTACGAAACTTAAGAGTATACCACTTCTACGAATAGCTCGTAATGCTGCATCTCTTCCGAGACCAGGACCTTTTATCATAACTTCTGCTCGTTGCATACCTTGATCCACTACTGTACGAATAGCATTTCCTGCTGCGGTTTGAGCAGCAAATGGTGTCCCTCTTCTTGTACCCCTGAATCCACAAGTACCGGCAGAGGACCAAGAAACCACCCGACCTCGTACATCTGTAACAGTCACAATGGTATTGTTGAAACTTGCTTGAACATGAATAACTCCCTTTGGTATTCTACGTGCACTCTTACGTGAACCAATACGTCCATTCCTACGTGAACCAATTCTTGGTATAGGTTTTGCCATATTTTATCATCTCATAAATATGAGTCAGAGATATATGGATATATCCATTTCATGTTAAAACAGATCCTTTATTTTTATTTGTACATCGGGTCCTTTAGAGTCCCTTTTAGAAAGATTATCCTTGTCTTTGTTTATGTCTCGGGTTGGAACAAATTACTATAATTCGTCCCCGCCGACGGATCAGTCGACATTTTTCACAAATTTTACGAACAGAGGCCCTTATTTTCATATTTGTCATTCCTTACCTTAACTGAATTCCGAATCTATTTCTTGGAAGAAAATAAGTTTCTTGAGATTTTGAACTTCGAATTGTATCCCCATGAAAGGAATGTTGAAGTTGAAACAACTGCCTAATCGGTCGAATCCTTGTTGCGGAGTCTATAAATTATACGCCCTCTGGTGGAATCATAACGACTTACTTCAATTTTGACTCTATCTCCCGGTAGTATCCGTATAAAACTACGTCGGATCCTTCCTGAAACATAACCTAGAATCAGATCTTCATTATCTAAACGAACCCGGAACATACCATTGGGAAGTGATTCAGTAATTAAACCTTCATGAACCCATTTTTGTTCTTTCATTCCAGGTAAAACCCCCTTGAAGTATCAACTAATGGAGGAGGAGTGATATTAGACAACCCGTCCTTTCTCTTTTTTTTTTCACAAATAGGAAATTTCGGATCTAATTCGGATATTAGAAGGATTACCATATATAACACAAAATTTCTCCGCCGATTCCTTCTAGTCGAGCCTCTCGGTCTGTCATTATACCTCGAGAAGTAGAAAGAATTACAATCCCCATCCCACCTAAAATTCTAGGAATTCGTTGATAGTTAGAATAGATTCGTAGACCAGGTCGACTGATCCGTTTTAAATTTAAAATAGTTCTATATGGTCCTTTCCTATTCCTTCTATGTTGGAGGGTTAAAACCAAAAAATATTTATTGCTTTCCCGATGTTTCCTCACGTTTTCGATAAAACCTTCTCGTAAAAGTATTTTAACAATGTTTTCGGTGATGTTAGTAGATGCTATTCGAACTGTCCCTTTTCTATTCATGTCAGCATTTCGTATCGAGGTTATTATGTCAGCAATAGTGTCCCTACCCATGATGAACTAAAATTATTGGTGCCTCCAAATTTGGATATAATAAACATGTATTTATTTATGAATTATTAAAGGTATATACGTGAGACACAATCTACTAATTAATCTATTTCATTCAAATATCCCTATATCATAGTCTTATCTTATAATACCTCAGGGGCTAATGAAACTATTTTAGTAAAATTTAACTGTCTCAATTCTCGGGCGATCGCACCAAAAACTCGAGTTCCTTTTGGATTTCCTTCTTGATCAATGACAACTGCAGCATTGTCATCATATCGTATTATCATACCGTTGTCACGTTTGAGTTCTTTACAAGTACGTACAATTACAGCTCTGATCACTTCTGATCTTTCTAGAGGCATATTTGGTATTGCTTCTTTGATCACAGCAACAATAACGTCACCAATATGAGCATATCGGCGATTACTAGCTCCTATGATTCGAATACACATCAATTCTCGGGCCCCGCTGTTGTCCGCTACATTCAAATGGGTCTGAGGTTGAATCATATCATTTTTGAATCTCTTCTTTCAATGCAAAAAAGGGCGAAGGAAAAAAAAAGAAATATTCTTTGTCCAAAAAAAGAAACCTGCAATTTTTTTTTTATTCCAAAGACCCCTTTTCTTTGGTTCTATATTTCTATCCCGAAATAATGAATTGAGTTCGTATAGGCATTTTTGACGCCGCTACTGAAATAGCCTTTCTGGCTATATTTTCTGCTACTCCGCCCATTTCATAAAGTATTCTACCTGGTTTAACAACAGCTACCCAATATTCGGGAGATCCTTTCCCCGACCCCATACGTGTTTCCGCAGGTCTTACTGTAACTGGTTTGTCTGGAAATATACGTACCCATATTTTTCCACCACGGCGTGCATTTCGTGTCATTGCTCGTCTCCCTGCTTCT